ATAAATCCTATTGTATTCATTGAGATCTGTTGACTTTGTATACCCTTCCGTTGTAAATAAACGATCTTATGATAGATCTGTTGTGGTCTGAAAATTTGATAATAATGGAACCAGCAACCCTAGTCGCCGTCTTTATATCTGGTTTACTTGTAAGTTTTACTGGGTACGCCTTATATACCGCTTTTGGGCAACCTTCTCAACAACTAAGAGATCCGTTCGAGGAACATGGAGACTAGTTGAAGTAATGGGCCTCCTAATATTGGGAGGCCTATTACTTCAATTGAAATTGAGAGAAGGAAAAATCATTTCATTTTCTAGTTGGAACTTTAGGCGGTTCTCTAAAAAAGATAGCGAAAAAAATTATCCCTAGAGTTGAAACTAAGAGGAATGTATAAACCAATGCTTCCATAGATTCGACCGTAATTTACAATTATAACTTCCATACCTATTTGTTTTTTGTTTATTTTTCCTTGATTGGGGACCATCTCCCGGACAAAGAAAGAGCAAGATACAAAAAAAAGTGACTCAAATCAAGATTTCTCTGCTACCCGATACGACTATCCAAATCAATAACAAATCAGAAAAATCAAATGGATTCGAAAGACATCAAAACAATATTGTATCAGATTACTTGTCTTCTTGTAGTTGGATCTCCAAGTTTTTGGAATGCTCCAAATTCTACTTGAGCATCTAAATCCGGGTCAATACCAGCAAAAACATCTCTGAACAAGGTTCTAGCACCATGCCAAATGTGTCCGAAGAAGAAGAGCAAAGCAAATGAAGCATGTCCAAAAGTAAACCAACCCCTTGGACTGCTACGAAAAACACCGTCGGATTTCAAAGTAGCACGATCTAATTCAAAAATTTCACCCAATTGAGCGCGTCTAGCATATTTTTTTACAGTCGCAGGATCATTATAACTGACTCCATTCAGTTCGCCACCGTAGAAGTCAACAGTTACACCTACTTGTTCGACACTATACTTAGATTCGGCCCTTCGAAAAGGAACGTCGGCTCGAACAATCCCGGCTCCATCTACTAAAACGACCGGAAATGTTTCAAAAAAAGTGGGCATCCGACGTACAAAAAGTTCACGCCCTTCTTTATCTCTAAAGATAGGATGTCCAAGCCATCCAACCGCTATTCCATCCCCGTTATCCATTGAACCCGCCCGGAATAATCCCCCTTTTGCAGGATTATTGCCGATGTAATCATAAAAGGCTAATTTTTCAGGAATTTTAGACCAAGCTTCTGATAAACTTTGATTTTCGGCTAACCCAGCACTAACTCTTCGATATATCTCTTGCTGGAAATACCCCTGATCCCATTGATAACGAGTAGGCCCAAATAATTCGATGGGGGTAGTTGCTGAACCATACCACATAGTTCCGGCAACAACAAAAGCTGCAAAAAAGACAGCAGCGATACTACTAGAAAGGACAGTTTCGATATTTCCCATACGCAAGCCTTTGTATAGGCGTTGGGGCGGTCGCACGCTAAGATGGAATAGGCCCGCTAATATGCCCAAGGTCCCAGCCGCAATATGATGGGAGGCTATTCCTCCCGGAATAAAAGGATCAAAACCTTCCACGCCCCACGCCGGATTTACATATTGTACTTTTCCAGTTAGTCCATAAGGATCGGACACCCATATTCCAGGACCATACAAGCCTGTTACATGAAATGCACCAAAACCAAAGCAAGCCACCCCCGCCAGAAATAAATGGATTCCAAAGATCTTGGGCAAATCCAAAGACGGTTTTCCTGTACGTTCATCAGTAAATATTTCTAGATCCCAATACACCCAATGCCAGATAGCTGCTAAAAAGCACAAGCCAGAAAACACAATATGCGCCCCAGCCACACCTTCGTAACTCCAAATACCTGCATATGTTATAGTCCCTCCTGTGATACCCCAACCACCCCAGGAATTGATTATTCCTAAACGAGTCATGAAGGGTATAACGAACATACCCTGTCTCCACATTGGATCAAGAACGGGATCAGAAGGATCAAAAACTGCTAATTCATATAGAGCCATCGAACCGGCCCAACCAGCAACCAGAGCTGTATGCATTATATGAACAGCAAGCAACCGGCCGGGATCATTCAATACAATCGTATGAACACGATACCAAGGCAAACCCATGAAAATACCCCTTGTATCAAAGACAAAAAAGACACTACGCAACTTTATTGCATTGGAACAGACTATACTCTGACTCCCCCGCTCTTCGGGGGATTAGTTCAGAGCAAGGGTTACTATTCCTATTAGTTTTCTTCTATTGGGAATAATGGAACAATGCCGTGGAAAAAAGAGAAGCAGATTTATTCTATACTCGATAAGTACCAATACGCAATGGGAAGGTTGAGGCCTTTTCTATGAGCGAATGTGCTCATACTCGCTCATCTTGCTTCTAAATAATATGATATTTATAATTCATTGAGCGGATGGGTCCCATTAGGTTTTCTTTGTAATGAAAAATAACCTACTTAACTCAGTGGTAGAGTATTGCTTTCATACGGCGGCAGTCATTGGTTCAAATCCAATAGTAGGTACTAATCAGTCAGTAAAAAAAGAAAGTTGTTAATGGAGGGAAAGTTACCAAATTCTAAGGCTAATGCGAATCGATCTTTTACAAGATCCCCTAGAGAACGAATACGTTTATTTTTCAAAGCGTTCAATTCCTAATTTCCAAATGGATTCTTACTATAATAAACTAGATTACGGTCTCAAAGGGCCCGGTATTATGTACCGGGCCGACAGAGTAGAGTTCCAATTCATTTTTCGTTTTTTTCAAAAACGTCTAGGAGTGACTGGATTCGATGCTCGATCCATTTTGCAGGCTCGCCGGCCGCCGCCCCTGCGCGTTCTATAATTTCATAAGCTAATTGGCTGCAAAAGTCTTATTTCATTTTCTCGTTTAGACGCATAATGCCAAGCTTACTCTTTAAAGTAGCGAACCTGGTCAGGGCAGATTGCCCGAGATTCTTCTCTTTCCCCTCGGCTGTTTTTTTGGCACGAAACCTTTTTTTATATTCGATAGAACAACTTTCTCCCTAAAAATATCTTCAAAGTCCTCATAACGAAAGAGTATCCGTTGAATCGCTTGTTTTAGGGTATCAAAAATGTCTTCCAGTCAACGCTGCTGATTTTGTTGACCGAATTCCGCTAATTTTCGTTATAACTATGATATATAGTTAGCTTTTGCATATTTTGCATATTTAATGATACGGTTTAGATAAATCTACGCCTATTAAACTCGGTAGGAACCGTACGGGTGCCTTTTGACGCATACGGTTCCAAAATTTTGCAAAAAAATCAATGTATAGATTCCAACCCACGTTCGGATTTCATAGCATGCTCTTTCGGACTTTGAATTTTGCTTAGATTTTTTGACGAATTTGAATTCCGTTTCTTATAATCTAAAATCTTATAATCTCCCGAGCCTCTTAACTTTTCATTGATGTATTCTTTCGTCGAGATCGAATCCAAATCACGCTGTCATTTTCTTGTTCTTAAATGGGCCTCTTTAATCGTACTCTTTTTAGGTTTAGATTCCACTCCGGGTAATGATCTGCCCGCTTTTGATTTGCATATATAGGACAAATATTCCCATTACCACTTCTTTTTTCTCAATTCATACATTCAAAAATATTTTGAGGACTGCATGAAGTGTTTAATAGTTAGCATGTTGACTCATATACATAATATACATATAGATCAATCCTAACCTGAACCCTCTTATTAAACTCGGAGTTAATTAAGAACGTCTAGGCTTGAATAGATTCGATGGTTTACCCACTTTTCTGACTGACCGGACGCTACCCCCCCAACAAAATTTTTGAACGGATCCATTGACTACAAATGTTTTGTTTCATTGTGTGGGTTAGATTCGAGACGCCCAATTTGGTTCTCAGATCGCTGACTGCAGATTGACGAAGCGTTTGCTTGTAAAACTCAGCTGTTCTTTCAAAATCCAATTTTTTTGATTCAACAGACGAATCTGCCCCATGCGCGCGAATCTTTTCCAAAAAAGAGAGTTGTCTCAAAGCTGTTTTATTACTATACATATGATACGCGTCTCTTCCGAGTATATAGCCAATGTTGCTTAGTTTGTTCAGCAATTCAGTCCACCCTTCTTTACTATAACCATATCCTTGAAGTTGTGACATTTCCCCCTTTTTGTTCATTTTAACTGGATTCGTTTTGAAATTGAATTTCAAAACCATGTTTATTTTCAAGTAGTAAATTACTATTAGAGTAGATAAAGAATCTAATGTAAACATGCCGATCTCACCTCTATTTTAGACTTTTCTTGAAAAAGTGTTTTCTCATTTTTGATTTTTTGTCTATCTTCTTTCATCTTCTCTAGTAGGGAATTCAATTAGTATTCTAATTGAATTGTTAATAGCAGTAAAAATTTTGCTAGTTTATTGAATTCCTTCGAATTTCTGTTAGGCCTGCCTGCTTAGCTCCGTGGTTAAAGCCTCGTATTTGTAATGCGAAAGTCATCGGTTCGATTTTGAGAGTAGGCTTTTCTCTATTTATTTATTTTCATCATTGAGAATGTCCTTTTGAAATCAAAGATCAACGAATATTGAAAAAATGTGTTCCTCTTTTTCTTTTTCTATATAGAAAATTTAAATACTGGATTTACTTCAATTTGGAAACCTAAAAAAAGGATCCTTTTGAGATTATAGATTAGCGCTATTTTGAAATAATCATGAAGGATCGAAGACCAAAAAGGTTAAATTTTTCGAATAGGTATCCTGAAAATCTTCCTCTTGACAAAAAATATTATCCATGATAAAATAGGTATCACGAACACTCAGGGCTATAGCTCAGTGGGTAGAGCACCTCGTTTACACGCGCGCCACTGTTTTTCAAAGGGGCCCTTCATGCAATCAACAGAATTCATCTTTCCCCGTCTTACTCTCAGAACTTTGAAAGAACAAGAGAACAATAGCTTGACAAACCAGGGTCTGATTCGAGTATCCGTTTAGGTATCAAACAGACCCCATGATTGATTTGCGATATTGATAAGGTGAAGATGCATTCTCTTGAATGCAAGGTTTGAGGAGTATAAGGACCTCAAAAAATCTTTTTTCGCTCTATGAACTTTAAGGTGTATAAAGTTTCCTATTTTCTTTTTAACTAGAGCGAGAGAGAACTCAATTTACTTGGGTTAATCTCGGCCAGAGGCAGACCTACGTCAAAATAAACCCCCTTTGAAACACTTTGAAAGTGTTTCTGATTCTAAATGACTCAGAGCACATGGAGCCATCTACTTATTTTCTGTCAAAAAAATATGGCCGACTGACTGATATAATTTTCAGTTAAGGAAAGAGCCCAATGCAAAAAAAATGCATGTTGAGTTTTTGAAACAGTTCAGATCACTGTGATTATAATAAGTTTGGTCTGTTTTATCGAGAAAGTCTACGGTTCGAATCCGTATAGCCCTAGAACCCTATTCAATTGACTGTCTAGGGTTCTCTTGCGTGTGCTCGGGGTGGAAGTTTTGTATAAAAGTATCGCCATGCTATTAAGCATTTGGATTTGAGTTCGTTTCTTTCTAAGAGGTGAAAAAAATAACCTGGTTGAAGCTGTCGGGACTAGTCGGGATAGCTCAGTTGGCAGAGCAGAGGACTGAAAATCCTCGTGTCGCCAGTTCAAATCTGGTTCCTGACAGACCGTGAATTTTATAAAGGTTCTTTGTAATCCTTGAGGCTAAGATTACGAGGGGCTTTTTACCCTGGGACGAAAGGGATCGAACCTTCGATATGCCGGGACCAAAACCCGGTGCCTTACCACTCGGCTACGCCCCATGATTTTTCACTCTTGTATTAATATATTATATACATGGCAGGCGTCTTTGGCAACTGCTCCCCAAATATTTTTTGTCGATCTTTTGTCTATATCACACGGGTCATTTTTTTGTCTTGGGAGTCAAAAGTTCGATACCTTATCTATATCTATAGAAAATTTGAATATTTTATTGAATATTCAATATATATATTTTAAACTCGTGCTAGAAATTTTACACGGGTAGATATAGAATTCGACTAAATTTATTGATCATTACATAGAATTCAATTAAAATAGTAGATGAAAATATGAATTCTTCGATTCTCCTTTGAGAATTGGGGGATTTTTGATTGGACAGGTTCCAAGAAAAAGAAGGATTTTTTGTCTACCTTACTTTCTTCATTTTTCCTTATATCACGAACTCAATCAAATTGCAATTATCTCCAAGAAAAAAATGTTTGTTATGCTTAATATCTTTAGTTTCATCTGTATCTGTCTTAATTTGTCTCTTTATATGACTAGTCTTTTCTTCGCCAAATTACCCGAGGCCTATGCTTTTTTGAATCCAATCATAGATGTTATGCCAGTTATACCTCTGTTCTTTTTTCTTTTAGCATTTGTTTGGCAAGCTGCTGTAAGTTTTCGATAAGATTATCCTAGAAAATTCATGATTTCGTCGAGAAAAATTAGAACAATTGCTAATAAAAAAGAAGTGTTTACAGTATCAACCTTCAATGCAAACATTGAATTCATGGAGAGCGGCGAGAAATCAAATCCGGCTCGCCAGATTTCCCCATTCTGGCCCTTTTCCAATGAAAGGCCTAAAATCTCTTTTCTTTATTACATTTTTTTCTTAGAGTGCCCCACTAATATCTAATTATCTAATTGTGGAAAGTGATTTTGGGGAATTAAAGACGTTTTTTTTTTTCAAATTAATTTGAATTTTTGCAAATTATTTTCTATTTCTAGAAAGCACTATATTTCTTGGTGTCAAAACAGAATGTTATAAAAATGGACAATCTATTTTCTTTTCTCGTTTTTTTTAATGCTCTTGGAGATTGTGTAATGCTTACTCTCAAACTTTTCGTTTACACAGTAGTAATATTCTTTGTTTCTCTCTTCATCTTTGGATTCCTATCTAATGACCCAGGCCGTAATCCTGGACGTGAAGAATAATCAACTAAAAGATTTTTGCGTTTTTCCAGTTTTCTTTTTCAGTTTCTTAGGATTTTTTAGTTATTTCATACGTTTAAATAGGAAAAGGGGTTTTCAAAATTTGAAAAAAAAAGAAGAAAATATAAAGTTCTCGACGAAACGGAAAGAGAGGGATTCGAACCCTCGGTACGAATAACTCGTACAACGGATTAGCAATCCGACGCTTTCGTCCACTCAGCCATCTCTCCCAATTGAAAAAGATAATTATAATTATTAATAGGTTCCAGTCCAAATGAAGTAAGGATTCAAAAAAGTCGTTCTTTCACCTTTTTTATATATAGATAGATATGGAAAACTTTTAGTAGCAATAATTTTCGAGAACGTAAAGACTTAAAAGATCTAATACAAAGAAAAATAAATAGAAAGATAAAGAAAGAGGACCTCCCCGCTTTTATGTTCTTTCAAGAGCCCTTTTTTTTCTACAGCCTGGCTCGGTCACTACTCAGCCGGGCCTTTTTTTGTTCCATCGAATTCTA